ATATCTACCATCATGACACAAGTACGCAGTTATTGTTGTATTGGCCAAAAATCTCGCCAATTGATCTTTACGGTGCTTTCCTTACCAATTAGATTCTTTTTTTATCCATAGAAAAAAGTAGCTAGGTATATCTATTTATTTTCTTCATATTTCAACTTTTATGAATATAAAGTTTCTTTCTTTGCTACAGCTGATAAAAATCGTTGTTTTAGACGATGTATATGTAGAAAGCCTTTTTTGTTTTTCTTTCTTTACTTCTATAGTGAAGATAGTCGCACGTAATGACAGATCACGGCCATATTATTAAAAGCTTGTGGTAAGAATGGATTTCGTTCTAGTGCTCGAAAATAATATTCCAAAGCTTTCGTATGTTCTCCATTACTTGTATGGATAAGACCTATATTATAGAGTATATAACTTCGATCATAAGGATCAATTTCTAGTCGCATAGCTTCATAATAATTCTGTAAAGCTTCTGCATAATTTCCTTCGGATTGAGCTGACATCCGTTACGGTCGCCATTCAATTAAAAGAATCTCCGTTCCAAAACCGTACGTGAAATTTTCACTTCATACGGCTCCTCCCTTATGTGCATAAGGAGAATATACATCAAATCAAAAAGATGAAAATATTCTCATTATGGACTGAGCAGGGCTAGTGTTTTTACAAGAAATCTCTAGCCAACCTTCCTGCAAGAGATCTTTTCTTAATATCAAGGGTGTTGAGACTAGATAGAAATGAGAACTCGAGCAATTTCTTTGTTTTCAACGCCTCCTAATTTCCAAGAATTAGTCACTTCAAACAACCTTCGATGGTTATATTGGTATCCAAAGTACGAACGAGATGGATGTTTGTTGTCCCAACCATTCTTTTAGTCCCGAGCCCAATAAGGAAAGGGGTGATTTCTAACAAGGTTTTGGTGTTGTTGATTCCTAGGTGTAGTGCTTCTTCCCTTATGCTGTCCGTTGGTACTAGTGTAGTGGAGTAGGATTGCCCCATAATACAGAACCTCTAGGTGTAACCTTTCGCTCAATACTAGAATCTCAAATTGAAACATAGCATCTGAGGTTGCATTAATCGAGGATACACGACAGAAGGAATTGTTCTATTTCCAAACTTCACCTTCAACAAGCGTCGATTTATTTCAAAAATTTTCCCGAATGACGTGTCTTTCTAGTAAGACCGAGAGAAATAAAAAAAAAAGAATCAAATCACACCATCTCTGTAATAGGTAAATGCCTCCTTTTCTCCTGAAGTTGTCGGAATTATTTGCAATAAGATATTGGCTACAATTGAAAAGGTCTTATCAATAAAATTTCCATTTATCCGCGATCTAGGCATAGCTAGCAATCCATTTTAGAATTCTTCTTATTCCCTCTCGGGGGAAAATGATCCCACAAAGAAAAGAATTGTACAGTACGAAATAACATAAAAATAGATTGATTTGAAAAAAAAAAAAGATTATGGGCTTTCTATTCCAATTGTTCCTTTTTTATAGGAATCAATAAGAAATAGTCCAACCCGGTTCGATTTCATCCTAATATAGTCGTATACCAACGAAGCGAACTATTCCGATTTCGTTGAAGTTACAGATTTAAATAACTCGAGAATTTTTGATTGAATTATGATACAAAGAGGAAAAAATCATTATGTTTTATCAATATAGAATAAAAGGAGTGAGGGAAGGGGTTTTTTATTGAGAATTCTAAAGCCGGAAAGAAATTTGCGAATTTGTAAGGTATGGAATCGTAGTCTATATAGAATTATGTATAGAAGGGTATCCATTAACCCTAGTCTAAAAAATCTAGACCTATCAATTAATTGATTCGTTTTAATTCATTGATTTAATCGATTCGAATATAGTGTCGAATATAGTAGGAGTTGTTTTTGCAAACACAAACCCCCTTTTCATTTTCAAAATTACAAATAAAATAAATTTCGTAAGAAAATAATTGTCTTGGGGCTTGGAAAGATCTTTCTTTACTTTGATGAAAAATTTTCTATTTTTATTTGTAATATATAGTTCAAATAGATTGGTCATACCTATCCAATAATCTAGAATGGAATATGAAGAACTCACTATTCACTTGGTTTTTGATTCATAATCATTATGTAGGAGAGATGGCCGAGCGGTTCAAGGCGTAGCATTGGAACTGCTATGTAGGCTTTTGTTTACCGAGGGTTCGAATCCCTCTCTTTCCGCACCTTCACTTAATAGATCCATTTTATTAAAAATACCGGATTAGGAATGGAGACTTTTATTCCACCAGTTAAACCTTTCATTGATATAGATTCTCTATTCCCAATTCCAGGACTAGGAAGAATACCGGAAAGAATATGAAAATAGCCCCTCGGGCTATGATACATAAATGAGATAAAATCGGAATCAAACCCGTATTTTTCTTACTTAACCTTAGGTTAATTTTATTTGATAAAAGGGAATAAAATTCCCCGAACCCCTGCTATTTTATTTAAGTTTAGGTTTCATTAAGTTTGACGAGAATAATACTCTACGACTAGCAATTCATTTATTTTCAAACTGACCCATTTACTATCTATTATTTGATTGACCAGTCCTTTATATTGGACTGGGTGAAGAGTCAAATGGTTTGGCACTTCCGCCTGAGGGGAAAAGTTGAGAGAATTTTGAATCAGAATTCTGGATTTTTCTTCATCCTTCGCCATAATAATATCTCGGGGTTTGCAGCGATAACTTGGTATATCCACTATACGCCCATTCACTAAAATATGTCTATGGTTAACTAATTGGCGGGCTGCAGGAATAGTCGAAGCCATACCCAATCGAAAAAGGATGTTATCCAAACGCATTTCAAGTAATTGTAGTAAAACTTGACCTGTTGACCCCTTGGCTTTTCCGGCGATATGAACGTATTTAAGTAATTGTCGTTCTGTAAGACCATAATGAAAACGCAATTTTTGTTTTTCTTCTAGACGAATACGATATTGAGATTTTTTCCCGGAACGCGATTGGTTTCTAAGATCACTCCCGGCTTTAGGCCTTTTATTAGTTAGTCCTGGTAAAGCCCCCAGGCGGCGTATTTTTTTGAAACGAGGTCCTCGGTAACGCGACATAAAGACTCCTTAATTCTTATTTAGAATTCATTTCATTCTTTTTTTTTTGAAAATGTGATTTTACAGAATAAATCTAAACTCAAACTGAACTAAATGAAGCGAAGTTTGCTGAAGTAGTGTACTTGTACTATTACAATCAAGAAGAATGAGATAAATTGGATAAATAGTCAAACTTTCTATAATTATTATTATATATATAATAATATATAAGATCCTTTTCCTGGCATACTCAGGAGTTCCGCCTATAATTTAACCTATAGCTTAATAAATTCATGGATTTTGGAAAGAGGGGAAGACACTTTTCAATATTCTTTGATTTCAAAGGAAGATTATCGATTTTTCAAAAATTGAATAAAAAAATGAAAAATAGAAAAAGCCGGCTATCGGAATCGAACCGATGACCATCGCATTACAAATGCGATGCTCTAACCTCTGAGCTAAGCGGGCCCGCATTATACTAATAAAAATTTTCTATGCATAGGAATTCAAGACACTATTACTATAAGTAGAATGTCTCTAGAAATAGAAAATATAGAAATAGAAAAGAATAGAATCCATAATTACCAATAAATATTGGATATTATAGAATATAACGATTTATATAGCGATATAGAATTTTGATTTCTTTATCACAATTATAAATTCGAATAGAATAATATTCGATAGTCAATCTTAAATATAAATATTTTTAGATAGTCCTTTTTTTTTTTTTATTTTGAATTCACAGGACATTTGAAATTCTTTTTGTTACACTTCTATATTTTCTATCCTATATATTTCTCTATATTTCTTCCGAATTCGGTTGATTAGTTATAACTAATCAAACATTCCCGGGCTTTCATTCGTAAAAGGGGAAGTTAAGAAAAAAAAAAAAAAGAATCGACCCTTTAAGTATCCCAATTGCATGGGAAAAATGGCATGAATAGAAAGATATATAAAGGATATATATCAATCTATATTGAATTGCCGATACAGAAATGATAAAATCCAATTTGATTCAATCAAATACGGGTTTCCTATACCTATAGGTAAGAAAAAAAAAAAGACTTTTTCGAGATAATAATCGTTATCTAATAAATCCAAAGGTTCCAGTAAAAGAAAAAAGGAATAAAATAATAAAATCTTAATCTCAAAACAAAAGACAAAAGGAAGGTAAGGGGGGATATGGCGAAATTGGTAGACGCTACGGACTTAATTGGATTGAGCCTTGGTATGGAAACCTACTAAGTGATAACTTTCAAATTCAGAGAAACCCCGGAATTAATAAAAATGGGCAATCCTGAGCCAAATCCTGTTTTCTCAAAACAAAGGTTCAAAAAACGAAAAAAAAAAAAGGATAGGTGCAGAGACTCAATGGAAGCTGTTCTAACAAATGGAGTTGACTGCGCTGATAGAGGAATCTTTCCACGGAAACTTTAGAAAGGATGAAGGATAAACGCATCTATTGAATACTATATCAAATGGTTAATGATGGCCCGAATCTTTTTTTTTTAATATGAAAATGGAAAAATTTGTGTGAATTGATTCTACGTTGAAGAAAAAATCGAATATTCATCAACTCATTCGCTCCATAGTCCGATAGATCTTTTAAAGAACTGATTAATCGGACGAGAATAAAGATAGAGTCCCATTCTACATGCTACATGTCAATACCGGCAACAATGAAATTTATAGTAAGAGGAAAATCCGTCGACTTTAAAAATCGTGAGGGTTCAAGTCCCTCTATCCCCAAAAAGCCTATTTGACTCCTAAAATATTTACCCTATACCCCCCTTTTTTCGTTAGCGCTTCCAAATTCCTTTATCTTTCTGATTCTTTGACAAACGTATTTGGGCGTAAATGACCTTCTCTTATCACATGTGATATAGAATACACATTCCAAATGAAGCAAGGAATGCTAATGTGAA